GTTAATGTAGCTTAATGATTAAAGCAAAGCACTGAAAATGCTTAGATGGATTTTCTCCAGATCCCATAAACACAAAGGTTTGGTCCTGGCCTTATAATTAATTGGAGGTAAAATTACACATGCAAATCTCTATAGACCGGTGTAAAATCCCTTAAATGTTTACCTAAAATTTAAGGAGAGGGTATCAAGCACATAAAATAGCTTAAGACACCTTGCCTAGCCACACCCCCACGGGACTCAGCAGTGATAAATATTAAGCAATAAACGAAAGTTTGACTAAGTTATACCTCTTAGGGTTGGTAAATTTCGTGCCAGCCACCGCGGTCATACGATTAACCCAAACTAATTATTTCCGGCGTAAAATGTGTTAACTATAAATAAATAAATAGAATTAAAATCCAACTTATATGTGAAAATTCATTGTTAGGACTTAAACTCAATAACGAAAGTAATTCTAATAATTTATAATACACGACAGCTAAGATCCAAACTGGGATTAGATACCCCACTATGCTTAGCCATAAACCTAAATAATTCAATTAACAAAATTATTTGCCAGAGAACTACTAGCCACAGCTTAAAACTCAAAGGACTTGGCGGTACTTTATATCCATCTAGAGGAGCCTGTTCTATAATCGATAAACCCCGTTCTACCTCACCATTTCTTGCTAATTCAGCCTATATACCGCCATCTTCAGCAAACCCTAAAAAGGTATAAAAGTAAGCACAAGAATCAAACATAAAAACGTTAGGTCAAGGTGTAGCCAATGAAATGGGAAGAAATGGGCTACATTTTCTTTTTAAAGAACACTACCATACCCTTTATGAAACTAAAGGATTAAGGAGGATTTAGTAGTAAACTAAGAATAGAGAGCTTAGTTGAATTGAGCAATGAAGTACGCACACACCGCCCGTCACCCTCCTCAAATTAAATATTACTTAATATAAATAATTTCTAAATAATTCATTTATGAGAGGAGATAAGTCGTAACAAGGTAAGCATACTGGAAAGTGTGCTTGGAATAATCACAGTGTAGCTTACATTAAAGCATCTGGCCTACACCCAGAAGAATTCATAACAAATGAACACTATGAACTAACCCTAGCCCTAGCAATATAAAACACAACTATTTTATTAATTAAACCAAAACATTTAAATCATTTAAAGTATTGGAGAAAGAAATATACCCATCTAGGAGCTATAGAGCAAGTACCGTAAGGGAAAGATGAAAGACTAATTAAAAGTATAAAGAAGCAAAGATTAAACCTTGTACCTTTTGCATAATGAATTAACTAGAAAACCTCTAACTAAAAGTATTATAGCTAGATACCCCGAAACCAAACGAGCTACCTAAAAACAATTTTATGAATCAACCCGTCTATGTGGCAAAATAGTGGGAAGATTTTTAGGTAGAGGTGAAAAGCCTAACGAGCTTGGTGATAGCTGGTTACCCAAAAAATGAATTTTAGTTCAACTTTAAATTTGCTAAAAACTAGTAAAATTCCAAAAAGCAAGTTTAAATTATAGTCAAAAGAGGGACAGCTCTTTTGAAATGGAAAAAACCTTTAATAGTGAATAAATAACATAACATCTTTAACCATTGTAGGCCTAAAAGCAGCCATCAATAAAGAAAGCGTTCAAGCTCAACATAAAAATACTACTAATCTTTTAATACATAATAATTTCCTAAACTGAAAATTGGGTTAATCTATAACTCCATAGATGAGATAATGTTAGTATGAGTAACAAGAATTCTAATTCTCCTAGCATAAGTGTATAACAACTCGGATAACCATTGTTAGTTAGTCAAACTATAGACTCTAATCACATAACAAAAAAGTCTAAAACTATTATGTTAATCCAACACAGGAATGCCTTAAGGAAAGATTAAAAAAGATAAAAGGAACTCGGCAAACAAGAACCCCGCCTGTTTACCAAAAACATCACCTCTAGCATAATAAGTATTAGAGGCACTGCCTGCCCAGTGACTAGAGTTTAACGGCCGCGGTATCCTGACCGTGCAAAGGTAGCATAATCACTTGTTCCTTAATTAGGGACTAGCATGAATGGCTAAACGAGGGTTCAACTGTCTCTTATCTTCAATCAGTGAAATTGACCTTTCAGTGAAGAGGCTGAAATACAATAATAAGACGAGAAGACCCTATGGAGCTTAAATTATATAACTTAACTATTAAAATTATAAGTCCAACGACCCAAAAAACCATAGTATAAGTTAGAAATTTCGGTTGGGGTGACCTCGGAGAATAAAAAATCCTCCGAATGATTGTAACATAGACCAACAAGTCAAAGTAACGCCAACGTATCTTATTGACCCAATATATTTTGATCAACGGACCAAGTTACCCTAGGGATAACAGCGCAATCCTATTTAAGAGTTCATATCGACAATTAGGGTTTACGACCTCGATGTTGGATCAGGACATCCCAATGGTGCAGAAGCTATTAACGGTTCGTTTGTTCAACGATTAAAGTCCTACGTGATCTGAGTTCAGACCGGAGAAATCCAGGTCGGTTTCTATCTATTTAACAATTTCTCCCAGTACGAAAGGACAAGAGAAATAGAGCCACCTTACAAATAAGTGCTCTTAACTTAATTTATGAAAAAAATCTAAATAAAATATATATGTACATTATTTAACCTAGATAAGGTTATTAGGGTGGCAGAGCCAGGAAATTGCGTAAGACTTAAAACCTTGTTCCCAGAGGTTCAAATCCTCTCCCTAATAGTGTATTTTATTAATATCCTAACACTTCTAGTTCCCATCTTAATCGCTATAGCCTTTCTTACACTAGTAGAACGTAAAATCTTAGGATATATGCAACTACGAAAGGGCCCTAACATTGTAGGCCCATATGGCATTTTACAACCATTCGCAGATGCCATAAAACTATTTATAAAAGAACCAATACGCCCATTAACAACCTCAATTTCTCTATTTATTATTGCACCAACTCTATCACTGACACTTGCATTAAGTCTATGAGTACCTCTACCAATACCCCACCCACTAATCAATTTAAATTTAGGTATTCTTTTTATTCTAGCAACATCCAGCCTATCAGTATACTCCATCTTATGATCTGGATGAGCCTCAAACTCCAAATATTCATTATTTGGAGCACTACGAGCTGTAGCCCAGACAATTTCATATGAAGTAACTATAGCCATTATCCTATTATCAGTCCTATTAATAAGCGGATCTTATTCCCTACAAACACTAATCACAACTCAAGAAAATATATGACTAATTATCCCAGCCTGACCCATAGCCATAATATGATTTATTTCTACCCTAGCAGAAACAAACCGAGCTCCCTTCGACCTAACAGAAGGAGAATCAGAACTAGTTTCAGGCTTTAACGTAGAATATGCAGCAGGTCCATTCGCATTATTTTTCATAGCAGAATATACTAACATTATTCTAATAAATGCCCTAACAACTATTATCTTCCTAGGCCCACTACACTACATTTATATTCCAGAACTCTATTCAATTACCTTCATAACAGAAGCCCTACTACTATCATCAACATTTTTATGAATTCGAGCATCATACCCACGCTTTCGCTACGACCAACTTATACACCTCCTATGAAAAAATTTTCTACCACTAACATTAGCATTATGCATATGACATATTTCTTTACCTATTTTCTTAGCGGGAACTCCACCATACATATAGAAATATGTCTGATAAAAGAGTTACTTTGATAGAGTAAATCATAGAGGTTCAAACCCTCTTATTTCTAGGACAATAGGAATTGAACCTACACCTAAGAATCCAAAATTCTTCGTGCTACCTGTACACCCCATCCTATTATATAGTAAGGTCAGCTAATTAAGCTATCGGGCCCATACCCCGAAAACGTTGGTTTAAATCCTTCCCGTACTAATAAACCCCATTACTCTTATCACCATCTATTCCACAATTTTTCTAGGGCCCATAATCACAATATCCAGCACCAACCTCCTATTAATATGAGTAGGCCTAGAATTTAGCCTATTGGCGATTGTTCCCCTACTAATTAATAAAAAAAACCCACGATCAACCGAAGCAGCAACAAAATATTTTGTCACCCAAGCAACTGCCTCAATAATTATCCTCCTAGCCATTATTCTCAACTACAAACAACTAGGAACATGAATATTTCAACAACAAACAAACAATATTATTCTCAACATAACATTAATAGCCCTATCAATAAAACTTGGCCTTGCCCCATTCCACTTCTGACTGCCAGAAGTAACCCAAGGCATCCCACTACACATAGGACTTATCCTCCTTACATGACAAAAAATTGCACCCCTATCTATTTTAATCCAAATTTACCACCTACTAGATACTACTATTATTCTACTCCTAGCAATTTCATCTATCTTTCTAGGAGCATGAGGAGGTTTAAACCAAACACAAATACGAAAAATTATAGCTTACTCATCAATCGCCCACATAGGATGAATATTAGCTATTCTCCCTTATAATCCATCCCTTACTCTACTTAATTTAGCAATCTACATCTTACTTACAACTCCCATATTCATAGCCTTAATACTTAATAACTCCATAACCATTAACTCAATTTCACTACTATGAAACAAAACCCCAGCAGTACTTACAATAACTTCCCTAATCCTACTATCCTTAGGAGGACTTCCACCATTAACAGGATTTTTACCAAAATGAATCACCATCACAGAACTTATAAAAAATAACTGTCTAATTATAGCAACACTAATGGCAATAATGGCACTCCTCAACCTATTCTTTTATACTCGCCTAATTTACTCCACCTCACTGACAATATTTCCAACCAACAATAACTCAAAAATAATAAACTACTACCCAAAAATAAAATCCTACCTAATATTTTCTACCCTAGCTATCCTAAGTACAATAACATTACCCCTTTCACCCCAACTCATCATATAGAAGTTTAGGATATATTAGTCCGCGAGCCTTCAAAGCCCTAAGAAAACAATCAAGTTTAACTTCTGATAAGGACTGTAAGACTACATCTTACATCTATTGAATGCAAATCAATTGCTTTAATTAAGCTAAGACCTCAACTAGATTGGCAGGAGTTAAACCTACGAAAATTTAGTTAACAGCTAAATACCCTATTACTGGCTTCAATCTACTTCTACCGCCAAAAAAAAAAAAAGGCGGTAGAAGTCTTAGTAGAAGTTTCTCTACACCTTCGAATTTGCAATTCGACATGAATATCACCTTAAGACCCTCTGGTAAAAAGAGGATTTAAACCCCTGTGTTTAGATTTACAGTCTAATGCTTACTCAGCCATTTTACCTATGTTCATTAATCGTTGATTATTCTCAACTAACCATAAAGATATTGGAACCCTCTACCTACTATTTGGTGCTTGAGCAGGAATAGTAGGAACTGCATTAAGTATTTTAATTCGAGCAGAATTAGGACAACCAGGTGCGCTCCTAGGAGATGACCAGATTTACAATGTTATTGTTACTGCCCATGCATTTGTTATAATCTTTTTCATAGTTATACCAATAATAATTGGAGGTTTCGGAAACTGACTTGTACCCCTAATAATCGGAGCCCCAGATATAGCATTTCCCCGAATAAATAATATAAGCTTTTGATTACTTCCCCCATCATTCCTCCTTCTCCTAGCATCATCAATAGTTGAAGCTGGAGCAGGAACAGGATGAACAGTTTACCCACCTCTAGCTGGAAATTTAGCCCATGCAGGAGCATCTGTAGACCTAACAATTTTTTCCCTTCACTTAGCTGGAGTATCATCCATCCTAGGTGCTATCAACTTTATCACAACAATTATTAATATAAAACCTCCAGCTATAACTCAATATCAAACCCCACTATTCGTCTGATCTGTACTAATTACAGCTGTTTTACTCTTACTGTCACTTCCAGTATTAGCTGCAGGAATTACTATACTATTAACAGACCGAAACCTAAATACAACTTTCTTTGACCCTGCCGGTGGAGGAGACCCAATCCTTTATCAACACTTATTCTGATTTTTTGGACACCCAGAAGTCTATATTCTCATTCTTCCAGGATTCGGAATTATTTCACATGTAGTTACCTACTATTCCGGAAAAAAAGAACCTTTCGGCTATATGGGCATGGTATGAGCAATAATATCAATTGGTTTCTTAGGCTTTATTGTATGAGCCCACCATATATTTACAGTAGGACTAGATGTAGACACACGAGCTTATTTTACATCAGCTACTATAATTATCGCAATTCCTACCGGTGTAAAAGTATTTAGCTGACTTGCAACATTGCATGGAGGAAATATTAAATGATCCCCAGCCATACTATGAGCCCTAGGCTTTATCTTCTTATTTACAGTTGGTGGCCTAACCGGAATTGTTCTATCAAATTCATCTCTTGACATTGTACTTCACGACACATACTATGTAGTAGCCCATTTTCACTACGTCCTATCTATAGGAGCAGTATTTGCTATTATAGCAGGATTTGTTCACTGATTCCCATTATTCTCAGGTTACACCTTAGATGACACATGAGCAAAAGCCCACTTTGCCATTATATTCGTAGGAGTTAACATAACATTTTTCCCTCAACATTTCCTAGGCCTCTCAGGAATGCCTCGACGTTACTCAGACTATCCAGATGCTTATACTACATGAAATACTGTATCCTCCATAGGATCTTTCATTTCATTAACCGCTGTTCTTGTAATAATTTTCATAATCTGAGAAGCCTTCGCCTCAAAACGAGAAGTTTCATCAGTATCATATGCCTCAACAAATTTAGAATGACTTCACGGCTGTCCTCCACCTTATCACACATTCGAAGAACCAACCTATGTGAAAGTAAAATAAGAAAGGAAGGAATCGAACCCCCTAAAACTGGTTTCAAGCCAATCCCATATCCTATATGTCTTTCTCAATAAGATATTAGTAAAACAATTACATAACTTTGTCAAAGTTAAATTATAGACCAAAAATCTATATATCTTACATGGCTTACCCATTTCAACTAGGCTTACAAGACGCCACATCCCCTATCATAGAAGAATTAATAAATTTCCATGACCACACATTAATAATTGTATTTCTAATTAGTTCTTTAGTTCTTTATATTATCTCACTCATATTAACAACAAAGCTCACACACACAAGTACAATAGATGCTCAAGAAGTCGAAACCATCTGAACCATTCTACCAGCTGTTATTCTTATTATAATTGCTTTACCTTCCCTTCGCATTCTATACATAATAGATGAAATCAATAATCCTGTTTTAACCGTTAAAACTATGGGTCACCAATGATACTGAAGTTATGAGTACACAGACTATGAAGACTTATGCTTCGACTCATATATGATCCCAACAAATGACTTGAAACCAGGCGAACTTCGACTATTAGAAGTTGATAATCGAGTCGTCCTACCTATAGAACTTCCAATTCGTATACTAATTTCATCTGAAGATGTTCTTCACTCATGAGCCGTTCCTTCACTTGGACTAAAAACCGACGCCATCCCAGGACGACTAAATCAAGCAACGGTAACATCAAACCGACCAGGACTATTCTATGGCCAATGCTCTGAAATTTGCGGCTCCAATCATAGCTTCATGCCTATTGTCCTTGAAATAGTCCCACTAAAATATTTCGAAAATTGATCCGCTTCAATAATTTAAATTCACTATGAAGCTAAGAGCGTTAACCTTTTAAGTTAAAGTTAGAGACCCTAAAATCTCCATAGTGATATGCCACAACTAGATACATCTACATGATTTATTACTATTGTATCATCAATAATCACCCTATTTATCTTATTTCAACTAAAAATTTCCTCACAAACCTTCCCACTTCCACCATCACCAAAATCACTAACAGCCATGAAAGTAAAAAACCCTTGAGAATTAAAATGAACGAAAATCTATTTGCCTCATTCATTACCCCAACAATAATAGGCTTACCTATTGTTGTGACCATTATCATGTTCCCATCCATCCTATTCCCATCCTCAAAACGCCTAATTAACAACCGACTTTACTCCTTTCAACACTGACTAATCAAACTCATTATCAAACAAATAATATTAATTCACACACCAAAAGGACGAACATGAACACTAATAATTGTCTCCCTCATGATATTTATTGGATCCACAAACCTTCTAGGACTTCTACCTCATACATTCACACCTACTACCCAACTGTCAATAAACTTAAGCATGGCAATTCCACTATGAGCTGGAGCTGTAATTATAGGCTTCCGACACAAACTAAAAAGCTCCCTTGCACATTTCCTTCCACAAGGAACACCCTTTACACTAATTCCAATACTAATCATTATCGAAACAATTAGTCTATTTATTCAACCCATAGCACTAGCAGTTCGACTAACAGCTAACATTACTGCAGGTCACTTATTAATACACCTAATTGGAGGAGCCACTCTAGTACTAATAAATATTAGCCCACCAACAGCTACAATTACATTCATTATTCTTCTTCTGCTTACAGTATTAGAGTTCGCAGTAGCTTTAATTCAAGCCTATGTATTTACTCTCCTAGTAAGTCTATATCTACATGATAACACATAATGACCCACCAAACTCATGCTTATCACATAGTTAATCCAAGCCCATGACCATTAACAGGAGCCTTCTCAGCTCTTCTACTAACATCAGGCTTAGTAATATGATTTCACTACAACTCAATTACACTTCTAACCCTTGGTTTACTAACTAATATTCTCACAATATACCAATGATGACGAGACGTAATCCGTGAAGGAACCTACCAAGGTCACCACACTCCTATTGTACAAAAAGGACTACGATATGGAATAATCTTATTTATCGTTTCCGAAGTATTTTTCTTCGCCGGATTTTTCTGAGCATTCTATCACTCCAGCCTTGTGCCAACACATGATCTAGGAGGCTGCTGACCACCAACAGGAATTTTCCCGCTTAACCCACTAGAAGTCCCACTACTTAATACATCAGTTCTATTGGCATCAGGTGTGTCAATTACATGAGCTCACCATAGCCTAATAGAAGGAAAACGAAACCACATAAATCAAGCCCTACTAATCACTATTATACTAGGACTTTACTTCACTGTACTTCAAGCCTCAGAATACTTCGAAACATCATTCTCCATCTCAGATGGAATTTATGGATCTACCTTCTTCATAGCCACAGGATTTCACGGACTTCACGTAATCATTGGATCAACTTTCCTTATCATTTGCCTTCTTCGACAATTAAAATTCCACTTTACATCAAAACACCACTTCGGATTTGAAGCTGCAGCATGATACTGACATTTCGTAGATGTAGTCTGACTTTTCCTATATGTTTCTATCTATTGATGAGGCTCTTACTCTCTTAGTATAAATAATATAACTGACTTCCAATCAGTAGATTCTGAAAATACCCGGAAGAGAGTAATCAACCTATTTATCGTTATCTTAATCAATACTTTATTATCCCTTGCATTAATCTCAATTGCTTTCTGACTTCCACAAATAAATGTATACTCAGAAAAAGCTAACCCATATGAATGCGGTTTTGACCCTACAAGCTCCGCACGCCTACCATTCTCTATAAAATTTTTCCTAGTAGCTATCACATTTTTACTATTTGACCTAGAAATTGCTCTATTACTACCATTACCATGAGCGATTCAAACAATTAATACTACTGTCATAATAACCATAGCCTTCATCCTAGTCACTATTCTATCACTAGGTCTAATATATGAATGAATACAAAAAGGACTAGAATGAACAGAATAAATGGTAATTAGTTTAAGAAAAATTAATGATTTCGACTCATTAGATTATGATAATAATCATAATTACCAATATGACATCTGCCTTCTTCAATCTTATCTTAGCCTTCACCCTATCACTTTTAGGTACACTAATATTTCGCTCTCACCTAATATCAACTCTCTTATGTCTAGAAGGCATAATATTATCTCTATTTATTATAACCTCAATAACCACTCTTAATTCTAACTCTATAAGCTCAATACCAATCCCGATTACAATCTTAGTTTTCGCAGCATGCGAAGCAGCCGTAGGATTAGCCTTACTAGTAAAAGTATCAAATACATACGGAACCGATTACGTTCAAAACCTCAACCTCCTACAATGCTAAAAATTATTTTCCCATCATTAATACTACTCCCTCTAACATGATTATCTAATTACAAAAAAACCTGAGTGAACGTAACCTCGTACAGTTTTTTAATTAGCTTAATCAGCCTTTCCCTACTGTGACAAACTGACGAAAACTATAAAAACTTCTCAAACATTTTTTCCTCAGACCCATTATCAACCCCACTAATTATTTTAACAACCTGACTCTTACCATTAATACTGATAGCTAGCCAAAATCATTTAAAAAAAGAAAGTTTGCCACTCCAAAAACTCTATATTTCTTTACTAACAAGCCTACAAATTCTTCTAATTATAACTTTTTCCGCAACCGAACTAATTATATTTTATATCCTATTCGAAGCAACCCTAATTCCAACATTAATTATCATTACTCGATGAGGAAACCAAACTGAACGACTGAACGCAGGAATTTACTTCTTATTTTATACCTTAATCGGCTCTATTCCACTACTAATTGCCTTAATCCTAATCCAAAACCATATCGGAACATTAAATTTTACAATTTTATCATTAACAACTCACACTATGGATACTTCCTGATCCAATAACCTAATATGATTAGCATGCATAATAGCATTCATAATTAAAATACCATTATATGGAGTTCACCTATGACTACCAAAAGCCCATGTCGAAGCCCCAATTGCCGGATCAATAATTCTAGCAGCTATTCTATTAAAACTAGGTAGCTATGGAATAATACGAATTTCCATTATTTTAGATCCACTAACAAAATATATAGCTTACCCCTTTATCCTTCTATCCCTATGAGGAATAATTATGACAAGCTCTATCTGCTTACGCCAAACAGACTTAAAATCATTAATCGCCTACTCTTCAGTCAGCCACATAGCTTTAGTCATTGCATCAATCATGATTCAAACCCCATGAAGCTATATAGGAGCAACAATACTTATAATTGCCCATGGACTCACATCATCACTCTTATTCTGTTTAGCAAACTCTAACTATGAACGTATTCACAGCCGTACTATAATTATAGCCCGTGGATTACAAATAATCTTTCCACTTATGGCTACCTGCTGACTAATAGCAAGCCTAGCTAACTTAGCTTTACCCCCATCAATCAACCTCATAGGCGAATTATATATTACTATTTCACTATTCTCCTGATCCAACTTCTCCATTATCCTTATAGGAACCAACATCATCATTACAGGTATATACTCAATATACATGATTATCACCACCCAACGTGGTAAATTTACAAGTCATATGATCAACCTGCAACCTTCCCACACACGGGAATCAACACTTATAATCTTACATTTAATTCCACTTATCCTTTTAACCATCAATCCAAAACTAATTACGGGCCTAACAATATGTGAATATAGTTTACAAAAAACATTAGACTGTGAATCTGACAACAGGAACTTAACCTCCTTATTCACCAAGAAAGTTTGCAAGAACTGCTAACTCATGCTCCCATGTATAAAAACATGGCTTTCTTACTTTTATAGGATAATAGTAATCCATTGGTCTTAGGAACCAAAAACCTTGGTGCAAATCCAAATAAAAGTAATCAATATTTTTACAACTTCAATTCTACTAATCTTCACTATTCTCCTCTCTCCAATCTTAATCTCAATATCGAACCTAATTAAACACGTTAACTTTCCCCTATATACCACAACATCAATTAAATTCTCATTCTTTGTAAGCTTAGCCCCACTATTATTATTTCTCTATAATAATATAGAGTATATGATTACAACCTGACAATGAATCACTATAAATTCAATAAAACTCACTATAAGCTTTAAAATTGATTTCTTCTCAATCTTATTTATATCTGTCGCCCTATTCGTCACATGATCAATTATACAATTTTCCTCATGATACATGCACTCAGACCCACACATCAACCGATTCATTAAGTACCTTACACTATTCCTAATTACTATACTCATTCTAACCTCAGCTAACAACATATTCCAATTATTCATTGGCTGAGAAGGAGTTGGAATTATATCTTTCCTACTAATTGGATGATGATACGGACGAACAGACGCTAACACTGCAGCCTTACAAGCAATTCTATACAACCGCATCGGAGATATTGGATTTATCCTAGCTATAACCTGATTCTCCTTAAACATAAACTCATGGGAACTTCAACAAATTATATTCTCTAACAACAATGATAATCTTATTCCACTTATAGGACTATTAATCGCAGCCACAGGAAAGTCCGCACAATTCGGACTTCACCCATGACTTCCATCAGCAATAGAGGGTCCCACACCAGTTTCAGCACTACTACACTCAAGTACTATAGTAGTAGCAGGAATTTTCCTATTAATTCGATTTCACCCATTAACATCAAACAATAATAATATTCTAACAATTATATTATGTCTTGGGGCCCTTACTACACTATTCACAGCTATCTGTGCTCTAACCCAAAACGATATCAAAAAAATCGTAGCCTTCTCAACATCAAGTCAACTCGGCCTTATAATAGTTACCCTAGGCATAAACCAACCATACCTAGCATTCCTGCACATCTGCACTCACGCATTCTTTAAAGCCATACTCTTTATGTGTTCCGGATCAATCATCCATAGTCTAGCTGACGAACAAGACATCCGAAAAATAGGTAACATAATAAAAACTATACCATTCACATCATCTTGTCTAGTCATTGGTAGCTTAGCCCTCACAGGCATACCTTTCCTAACAGGATTCTACTCAAAAGACCTAATCATTGAAGCTATCAACACCTGCAACACCAACGCCTGAGCCCTACTAATTACACTTATCGCCACATCCATAACAGCAATATACAGCATACGAATCATTTATTTCGTAACAATAACAAAACCACGTTTTCCTCCCCTAATTTCTATTAACGAAAATGATCCAGACCTTATTAATCCAATCAAACGCCTAGCATTCGGAAGTATCTTCGCAGGATTTTTAATTTCATATAATATCCCACCAACCAATATTCAAATCCTCACAATACCATGATTTCTAAAAACAACAGCCCTCATTATTTCAGTACTAGGCTTTCTTATCGCACTAGAACTAAACAACCTGACTATAAAATTCTCCACAAACAAAACAAACCCATTTTTATCTTTTTCAACCTTACTAGGCTACTTCCCATCAATCATCCACCGTATTACACCTAACACATCACTCAATATAAGCCTAAAAACATCCCTAACCTTACTAGACTTAATCTGATTAGAAAAATTAATTCCAAAATCAACCTCAACCATCCACACAAACATAACTGCTCTCACAACTAGCCAAAAAGGCCTAATTAAGCTCTACTTCATATCATTCCTAATTAGTATTATCTTAATTGTTATTCTATACATTATTAATCCCGAGTGATCTCAATAATAATAAAAATACCAGCAAACAAAGATCACCCAGCCACCACCATTATTCAAGTAGCACAGCTATACATTGCTGCAACTCCAATCCCCCCTTCTAATATAATACCAACATCATCAATTTCATATAATAATCAATCTCCAAGACCACTAAAATCAACTAACTCAACTTCATCATAATAATCAAGCATAAAAACTATAAAACCCTCTAAAAACACTCCTAAAATTAAAAATCCAAAAATTAGTCAATTAGACCCCCAAGTCTCAGGATATTCCTCAGTAGCTATAGCTGTAGTATAGCCAAACACAACCAACATCCCCCCTAAATAAATTAAAAAAACTATTAACCCTAAAAATGACCCACCAAAACCTAACACCATTAAACAACCAATAAATCCACTAACAATTAAACCCAGCCCCCCGTAAATAGGTGAAGGCTTTAATGCCAACCCAAGACAACCTACTAAAAATAATGAACTCAAAATAAAAATATAATTATTCATTATTTCCACACAGCATTCAACTGTGACCAATGACATGAAAAATCATCGTTGTAATTCAACTACAGAAACACTTAATGACAAACATCCGAAAAACACACCCACTATTTAAAATTATTAACCACTCGTTCATTGATCTACCCGCTCCATCTAACATCTCATCATGATGAAATTTTGGCTCTCTCCTAGGAATCTGCCTAATAGTCCAAATTATCACAGGACTCTTCTTAGCTATACACTACACATCAGATACAATAACAGCTTTCTCATCAGTCACCCATATCTGCCGAGACGTAAACTACGGATGACTTATTCGATACTTACACGCAAACGGAGCTTCTATATTCTTTATTTGCCTATTTCTCCACGTCGGACGAGGTATATACTACGGATCCTATACATTCATAGAAACATGAAATATTGGAATTCTCCTACTATTCGCAGTAATAGCTACAGCATTCATAGGTTACGTACTTCCATGAGGACAAATATCATTCTGAGGTGCAACAGTAATTACAAACCTTCTATCAGCTATTCCTTATATCGGAACAACCCTAGTTGAATGAATCTGAGGAGGATTCTCAGTAGACAAAGCCACACTAACCCGTTTCTTCGCCTTCCACTTTATTTTACCATTCATTATTGCAGCTATAGTTATTGTCCACCTTCTATTTCTCCACGAAACAGGATCAAACAACCCAACAGGCCTAAACTCAGACGCAGACAAAATTCCATTTCACCCTTATTATACAATTAAAGATATCCTAGGAGTCCTAATCATACTTTCATTCCTTATAACCCTAGTACTATTCTTCCCAGACATACTAGGAGACCCAGACAACTACATACCAGCCAACCCACTCAACACCCCACCTCACATTAAGCCAGAGTGATACTTTCTATTTGCATACGCCATCCTACGTTCTATTCCTAACAAACTAGGAGGAGTACTAGCACTAGTCTTATCAATTTTAGTCTTAGCTTTCCTACCCTTTCTCCACACCTCAAAACAACGCAGCTTAATATTCCGCCCAATCACCCAAATCCTATACTGGATCCTAGTAGCCAACCTACTAATCTTAACTTGAATCGGAGGACAACCAGTAGAACATCCATTCATCATCATCGGTCAATTAGCCTCCATTTCCTATTTCTCTATTATCTTAATTCTTATACCAATCTCAGGAATTATTGAAGATAAAATACTAAAATTATATCCATGTCTTGATAGTATAAATATTACTCTGGTCTTGTAAACCTGAAATGAAGAACTTCTCTTCTCAAGACATCAAGAAGAAGGAACCTATTCCCCACCATCAACACCCAAAGCTGATATTCTAATTAAACTACTTCTTGAGTACATAAAATTACATAGTACAATAGAACATCTATGTATTATTATACATTAAATTATTTTCCCCTAGCATATAAGCAAGTAAATTATATCAATGATTTTCAACACAAAACTAAAAATCAATACAAAATATACTACAACATGAATATTATTTAATACATTAAATTAATGCTCTACGGACATATATATACTATCGAACATCCCCCATTAAGTCATAAACTCTTCTCTTCCATATGACTATCCCCCTCCCCATTTGGTCTCTTAATCTACCATCCTCCGTGAAATCAACAACCCGCCCACCATTGCCTCTCTTCTCGCTCCGGGCCCATTTTAACTTGGGGGTAGCTAATGTGAAACTTTATCAGACATCTGGTTCTTACCTCAGGGCCATCAAATGCGTTATCGCCCATACGTTCCCCTTAAATAAGACATCTCGATGGTATCGGGTCTAATCAGCCCATGACCAACATAACTGTGGTGTCATGCATTTGGTATTTTTTTATTTTGGTCTACTTTCATCAACATGGCCGTCAAGGCTCCTGAGAGGTCAGCACACAGTCTAGACGCACCTACGGTGAAGAGTCATTAGTCCCCATGACAAAATCACCCAAGGCTAATTATCAATGCTTGTTAGACATAATATTAATAAACACTTAATTTTAACTTAATTATCCAAACCCCCCTCCCCCATCTCTTAATGCCAAACCCCAAAAACATCAAGAACTTACACATAAATTTACTCCTAAATCTATAGTCTTCCTACTATATTCTAGAGGTTCACAAAATATAACTTACATTACAGTATTTGTAAAAATTTTACCCCATCCTACCTCGCTGACCAAAACTCTAATTACACTTTATTTCATAATGGGCCTTCACAA